GAAAGATCCATTAGATAATGAACTATTGGTTCTAAACCATCTCTGGCGATGAATCAACAATTCGAAGTGCTTTTCTTGCGTATTCTTTATGAACCAGCGTTTATATATAGATGTAGGAGGATTTGTTTGGGAAGCAATAAGCCCCTTTGACATCTCCTCATCTGCAAAGAATTCTCGACGTGAAAACACAGAGACAAAGGGCTGATCTTTGAATAGGGAAAGGAATGGATCCGCAGGGTCCCAAATGAATTGGCTTGTTCGAAAAAAGCCTTGTTCTTTGGAAGATCTATCTCGTGTCTGGTACTGCATGGTTCCACTCTGCAAGAACTCCGAATCATTCTCTTGAAGCTCATCCTCTTTATGATAAATGATCCGTTTGCCCCGAAATGACCCAGCCCAATAGGGAAATCCCAATTCAGTGGGCCTTTCGATACAATCAAATAGATTGCCATAAGGGCGCCATATTCTAGGAGCCCAAACTATGTGATTGAATAAATCCTCCTCTATCTGTTGCGGATCGAGGGCCCCTTCTTCAAACTCCGATTCGTATTTTTCATATAGAAATCTCTGATCAACGATAGAACAAGATCCATTTTGCATCATATCTAACTGATTCCTTGGTTCGGAACGAAGAAGCAATGTCACTCGATTATTATCAAACTGACTGCAATCTTTTTCTGTCCGTGAGGATCCCGCCAGAGCCAGAGCGCCTTCTACTTCTACTTCTAATAGTAATAATAGTAATAGGCCATGAACTAGATCAGAATCATTCTCAACGAATCCATAAGAAGTGATCCAATTTTTTTCATCGGGTCTGGATGAAGACCAAAGATCTTGAGCGACCGATCCGGCAGAACAACTCAAAAGATAAAGAAGTATCGTTAATTTCTTCATGCTCGTTCCAAGTTCGAAGTACCATTTGTACAAATAAGAATCCCCTCCCTTACATGATTTCTTCTTCATATAGATAGATATAGGATCTATGGGGCAATTACTTAGAAGTACATTTTGTGCAACAGCCCTTCCTATCTGATAGAAAAGGATCCCATGATCCTGAACTGATCTTATCTGGGATCGAAAATGCCAAGTTTTTCTATGAAGAGCTGATCTAATTGTATTAGTTTCTATAATGGATTTCTTCTGTGTAATACTAATTGATAGGGCCTCATTGATAAGTGCTACAAGATCTCGTGCATTGGAACCCATGGTTATGGACCCGAATCCAGTAGTATGGAACATCTTCTTTTCCAAGTGAAATCCCCTAGTATATGAAAGAATGAAAAAGTGCTTTCGTTGTTGTGGAAGAAGAAGCCTTCGTATCTTAATGCATGTATTTAATTTATTCGGAGCTATTAGAGCGGGATCCACTTTTTGGGGAATATGAGTCGAAGCAATAACAAGAATCTTTCCAGTGGAACATCTTTCACTGGAGAGATAGTTCTCTAATAGACCGAGGGATAAGTAATTCGACTCATTCACATGCAGATCATGAATGTTTGGAATCCATATTATGCAAGGAGACATTGCTTTTGCTAATTCGAATTGAAGGGTGATCTCAAATCGGTCTATTTTCGGCGTCATATACATAGTTAGCACATTCGTCATAGTTAGCAGCTCCATATCAATATCAAGGTCATCATCACTATCATCAATACCATCACTATCATCAATATCGTCACTATCATCAATATCGTCACTATCATCAATATCGTCACTATCATCAATATCGATATCATCAATAAGATAACCTTTAAGCTTGTCGTCCAGGAACTTGTTCGGAAATACCGTAATGAAAGGAACATAGGAGTTTGTCGCTAGGTATTTGACCAAACAGGATCGTCCAGTTCCTATAGAACCTATCACTAAAATACCTCTAGAAGGGGATAGGGCTAAGCGGAGCGAAAAGGGTTTTCCATGAGGAGATGGGGAATGAAAACTATTAGCCCCACACGAGGTTTGTGAATAAGTGATTGTCTGATAATGAGCAAGGAATATCCGTCTTTCTGCTAAACAGGATCTATTGAACTCATAATTCATTAGATCCTTTTGATGAATGTCAACTAAGTATCGTAAGGAAATTGATCCCGGTTGTTCAATCATTTGATAACCAGAGTCATTCTTTGATAAATGATCACTATGAGTCAGACTCAATAGAATTTGATCAATCCCTTTTTCTGTCGTTAAGGTGGAGAACTGAACCAAGAATTCTCTTTCTTCATCATCAATCGAATCACTGTTCGCGACCCAGAATTCGATTTTCTCATCAATCCAATCACCGTTCACGTTTTTTCTTTTTCTTATCAATGAATAGATCTCTTTACTTGTACGACTTAGATGTCTCGTATTTCTCGAAAAAATGATTCGATTGATGGGATTTGGTATGATACTTACAAGATCGATGAGATTGATCTTCCAATATTTATTCTTAGAACGTATTGATTTGACCCCATAAGCGGGACCACCACCCAATAGCATGTTGCCACCAGAAGCAGAACCCCGT